TAAAGGCTTATTCGACCCAATCGTACCACGTAATCCTTTAAAAGGTGTTCTAAGTGAGTTATTTCAGCTCCATGGTTTCTTTCCCTTGAATCAAAATTCCAAAAATTAAAGTATAGCACTAGATTCAGTTATTTTATTTGTAGCGAACAAGTATTTAGTTCATCGTAATAAAAAAAAAACTAAGAAAAATGTTCTTTGGTGATATAAGTTACACTTTCTAGTAAGAGTCAGAAGTTTCGGATAATTTTTTTTCTTCCAGATCCAGATCTATTTTTTCTCTTACCCCTATTCATGATTAGGTATTACGAACCTCTATCAACAGGATAAAATAAAAAGGTGAATTTCTCTTTCCGAGGAATTCTAATTTTGGGAAATAAAAAGAATTTTATCTGGCTATCTTACGTATTAAGATAGACAATAATGAAAAAAAAAATATCAAAATAAAAAGAAATATCAAATACGGAAATGGAATAAAATAATTTCTATATCTATCGCATTTTTACTATGAATCCCCGTTTGTTGGATCGTATTATTTAGAGTCGCGAATTCATAATGAACTTAATTTTCATAAGAAAACTCCTTTTTAATAAGAAACTCCTTATTAGATTAGAAAGAAAGATAGAAAGAACATAAGGATGGGAGAAGAAGAATAATAAAATTTGTAAAAGAAGATTATCCTATCTATATTCGTGTAGAAAGATGAATAGGTACACTTAATTTAGTTCTACGTTTTTGTACTTATTATCTATCCTTTTTTTTTTTTATTTTCTTTTTTTTTTTATTTTATTAATATTTATAATTTCTAAATAATATTATTTTTAATATTATTATTTAGAAATTATATATTTATTATAAATTATATATTTATATATACTTAATTGCTTTTATATACTTAATTGTTTATATATACTTAGTAGGTTTATATATACTTAGTAGTATTATATTATATACTTAGTAGTATTATATTATTTTTGAATATTATTATTCAATAATAATATTATATAAAATACGATAGTCAATATTACTTAATATTACTTATAATAGATATACTTATCATATCATAAGATATCTTTCTATTTCTAATAGATACAAATATATAGATACAAATATATAGATACAAATATTAAATCGAGGCACCCATTCTATGACAGATCTCAACTTACCCTCTATTTTTGTGCCTTTAGTGGGCCTAGTATTTCCGGCAATTGCAATGGCTTCTTTATCTCTTCATGTCCAAAAAAATAAGATTGTCTAGATCCAATGGGACCAAATCTTATCAATTTATTTCAACACTGTATCATAATACAGATATTTATTTAGTGCAATATGATACGATATGTGGCTCTTTCCACACACAAATGAAAGAACTGTTATGCATGCGGATACATGATATCTGCATAAATGCATGTATATATATGCAGGGCATAGCTGGTTAAAAACGGATCAGTAAATATTTTTAATAGAAAGTCAATGTATCTAACCAATTACTCCACATCAGAATAGTGCTAGTTGATGAAAGTTACTTCGGGATCAAGAAAGGTAAAGTCAAATTTGGGTTATTCTCTCAATTCCAATCGAATGCAACTGGATCTAGTATAGTATGAATTGGCGATCAGAACATATATGGATAGAACTTATAAGGGGGTCTCGAAAAACAAGTAATTTTTGCTGGGCCTGTATCCTTTTTTTAGGTTCACTAGGATTCTTAGCGGTTGGAACTTCCAGTTATCTTGGTAGGAATCTGATATCCGTATTTCCATCTCAGCAAATTACTTTTTTTCCACAAGGAATCGTGATGTCTTTTTACGGGATCGCAGGTCTATTCGTTAGCTCCTATTTGTGGTGCACAATTTTGTGGAATGTAGGTAGTGGTTATGACCGATTCGATAGAAAAGAAGGAATTGTGCGCATTTTTCGTTGGGGATTTCCTGGAATAAATCGTCGCATCTTCCTTCGCTTCCTTATGAGAGATATCCAATCAATCAGAATTGAGGTTAAAGAGGGTCTTTATCCTCGTCGTGTCCTTTATATGGAAATCAGAGGTCAAGGGGCCATTCCCTTGACTCGTACTGATGAAAATTTTACTCCACGAGAAATTGAACAAAAAGCTGCCGAATTGGCCTATTTCTTGCGCGTACCAATTGAAGTATTTTGAAATGAATTGAACACAATAAAGAATAAATGTTTTCTCGGCATGGGGGAAGGAATTTGCTAATTCCTTTTTTAATACAATTGAAGTCTTTTTGGAATGTTCATTCGAACAAAACATGTTTGTTAGATTATTCTATTTCCTCCTTCCTTTGTCGTGGCGACTCCCATAGAATAAAACAAAAAAGCAGGAGGGCGTATATGGAATAACTATAATAAACTATACTATAATTAAGAAAAGAAGAAATTTTTGTATACCATTTGTATACCAAAAGTATTTCGTATGCGTATGGATCCCAACTCAATTCTTTTCTACTAGAAAATTTCTACTAGAAAAAAGGATAATCTAATAAGTAGGGATTCATCAAATATATCCGAACATGTATTTCGTAATACGTAATTCATCTCATCTTTTTAGGCCCAAAATCTTGATGATACCTTTTTTTCCTTGGTTGTGGCTAGACGGTGAAACATTTCGAAATAATTAACTGAGGGGGGTTTTCGTTTCGAAATCCGATTCGTTATTTTAAGTGGTTTTCGAGTATTCATAGAAAGGAACAAATGAGGATGAAATTGCTTCGAATTTGCCCAATTGAGATATCTGGGAATAATATTGATTTTGCATTTTTATCCGAAAAGGACGGACCCTTATCCCATTTCTATATTCCTTCTTTCTAGATCCAAGAACTAAACTCAATTTTTACACAAAAATGGGAATGAATAGACCCATAGGTTCAATACCTTGTTATAGAACTCGTGCTTCAGAGAAATATCATATAGAGTCAACGAATGAAGCAGGTTCATTAACAATTCAATTCACAGATAAAAAATGAAAAAAAAGAAAGCATTGCCTTCTTTCCCATATCTTGTATCTATAGTATTTTTGCCCTGGTGGGTCTCTCTCTCATTTAATAAATGTCTGGAACTTTGGGTTACTAATTGGTGGAATACCGGGCAATCCGAAACTCTCTTGAATATCATTCAAGAGAAAAACGTTCTAGAAAGATTCATAGAATTAGAAGAACTCTTTCTGTTGGACGAAATGATAAAGGAGTACCCGGAGACACATATACAAAAACTTCGTATAGGAATACACAAGGAAACGATACAATTGGTCAAAACACACAATGAATATCATCTCCATATCATTTTGCATTTCTCGACAAATATAATCTCTTTCGCTATTCTAAGTGGTTATTTTATTTTGGGTAATGAGGAACTTGTCATTCTTAATTCTTGGGTTCAGGAATTCCTCTATAACTTAAGTGACACAATAAAAGCTTTTTCGATTCTTTTAGTTACTGATTTATGGATTGGATTTCACTCGACTCATGGTTGGGAACTAATAATTGGTTCGTTCTACAACGATTTTGGATTGGCTCATAACGATCAAATTATATCTGGTCTTGTTTCCACCTTTCCTGTTATTCTAGATACAATTGTGAAATATTGGATTTTCCATTATTTAAATCGTGTATCTCCTTCGCTTGTAGTCATTTATCATTCAATGAATGAATGAAGAACTCATTTGATCTCCTGATATCAATCAAATAAATCAGAATCTTTCTTCCTTTATTTTATAAAGAAAGCATTTTGAATCTTACTTAATTCTTTATATTTTATTTCTACCGGTTCAAGGTATTCGTCCTATATTCCAGTACAACTATTCCAGTACAATGACAGACTCGTGCATAGGGAACTTTACTAGTTCCCTATCTAATTTATTGTAGAAATTCCGAGATCTATGATTGGACATGCAAAATAGAAATACTTTTTCTTGGGTAAAGGAACAGATGACTCGATCCGTTTCTGTATCGATCATGATATATGTAATAACTCGAGCATCCATTTCAAATGCATATCCCATTTTTGCGCAACAGGGTTATGAAAACCCACGAGAAGCAACTGGACGAATTGTATGTGCTAATTGCCATTTAGCTAATAAGCCCGTGGATATTGAAGTTCCGCAAGCTGTGCTTCCTGATACTGTATTTGAAGCAGTTGTTCGAATTCCTTATGATATGCAACTGAAACAAGTTCTTGCTAATGGTAAAAAAGGGGGTTTGAATGTGGGTGCTGTTCTTATTTTACCCGAGGGATTCGAATTAGCCCCCCCCGATCGTATTTCTCCTGAGTTGAAAGAAAAGATAGGAAATCTGTCTTTTCAGAGTTATCGTCCCAATAAAAAAAATATTCTTGTGATAGGTCCTGTTCCGGGTCAGAAATATAGCGAAATCGTCTTTCCCATTCTTTCCCCCGACCCTGCTACGAAGAAAGACGTTCACTTCTTAAAATATCCCATATATGTGGGTGGGAACAGAGGAAGGGGTCAGATTTATCCTGATGGTAGCAAGAGTAACAATACAGTCTATAATGCTACATCAGCAGGTATAGTAAGCAAAATAGTACGTAAAGAAAAGGGAGGATATGAAATAACCATAGTTGATGCATCGGATGGACGTCAAGTAGTTGATATTATACCTCCAGGGCCAGAACTTCTTGTTTCAGAGGGTGAATCCATCAAGCTTGATCAACCATTAACAAGCAATCCCAATGTAGGAGGGTTTGGTCAGGGAGATGCAGAAATAGTGCTTCAAGATCCATTACGCGTCCAAGGCCTTTTGTTCTTCTTCGCATCTGTTATTTTGGCACAAGTTTTTTTGGTTCTTAAAAAGAAACAGTTTGAAAAAGTTCAATTGTACGAAATGAATTTTTAGGTCCAGAGATTCCGTAACATAAAGTTGGTAAAAAGTGCCGATTTTTTGTCCATCGATACAATTATGTATGATCAAAAAATTCTGTAAATCCTTTTGCTTGCTTTGTTTATACTCTTTTTGTTTTGCGGGACGCCT